ATTGACACAGGAGCTCCTCTAAGTGTTCCAGTCGGCGGAGCTACTCTCGGACGAATTTTCAACGTTCTTGGAGAGCCTGTTGATAATTTAGGTCCCGTCGATATTCGTACAACATCTCCCATTCATAGATCTGCACCCGCCTTCATACAGTTAGATACGAAATTATCAATCTTTGAAACAGGAATTAAAGTGGTGGATCTTTTAGCTCCCTATCGCCGTGGAGGAAAAATAGGACTCTTTGGGGGAGCTGGAGTGGGTAAAACAGTACTCATCATGGAATTGATCAACAACATTGCCAAAGCTCATGGAGGCGTATCCGTATTTGGCGGAGTAGGTGAACGTACTCGTGAAGGAAATGATCTCTACATGGAAATGAAAGAATCCGGGGTGATTAATGAAAAAAATCTTGCAGAATCCAAAGTAGCTCTAGTCTATGGTCAAATGAATGAACCGCCAGGAGCTCGTATGAGAGTTGGCTTGACTGCCTTAACCATGGCCGAATATTTTCGGGATGTTAATGAGCAAGACGTACTTCTATTTATTGACAATATATTTCGTTTCGTTCAAGCAGGGTCCGAAGTCTCTGCCTTATTAGGTAGAATGCCTTCTGCAGTGGGTTATCAACCTACCCTTAGTACGGAAATGGGTTCTTTGCAAGAAAGAATTACTTCTACCAAAGAAGGATCTATAACATCGATCCAAGCAGTTTATGTACCTGCGGATGATTTAACCGACCCTGCTCCTGCCACGACATTTGCACATTTAGATGCTACTACCGTATTATCAAGAGGATTAGCTGCCAAAGGTATTTATCCAGCAGTCGATCCCTTGGATTCAACGTCAACTATGTTACAACCTCGGATCGTTGGCGAGGAACATTATGAAACTGCGCAAAGGGTTAAGCAAACTTCACAACGTTACAAAGAACTTCAGGACATTATAGCTATCCTTGGGCTGGACGAATTATCCGAAGAAGATCGTTTAACTGTAGCAAGAGCACGAAAGATTGAGCGTTTCTTATCACAACCCTTCTTTGTTGCAGAAGTCTTTACTGGTTCTCCAGGGAAATATGTTGGTCTCGCAGAAACAATTCGGGGATTTCAATTCATCCTTTCCGGAGAATTAGACGGTCTTCCCGAGCAGGCCTTTTATTTGGTGGGTAACATCGATGAAGCTACCGCGAAAGCTATGAATTTAGAAGAGGAGAGCAAATTGAAGAAATGACCTTAAATCTTTGTGTACTGACTCCTAATCGAATGATTTGGGATTCCGAAGTGAAAGAGATTATTTTATCTACTAATAGTGGACAAATTGGCGTATTACCAAATCATGCCCCCATTGCCGCGGCTGTAGATATAGGCCTTTTGAGAATACGACTAAACGACCAATGGTTAACGGTGGCTCTTATGGGCGGTTTCGCTAGAATAAGTAATAATGAGATCACCATTTTAGGAAATGATGCGGAAATTAGTACTGACATTGATCCACAAGAAGCTCAACAAACTCTTGAAATAGCTGAAGCTAACTTGAGTAGAGCTGAGGGTAAGAGACAAGCAATTGAGTCAAACCTAGCTCTCAGACGAGCTAGGACGCGAGTAGAGGCTGTCAATGCAATTTCCTCTTAGTAGTCATAAATACATTCAATCAAAAGAAAAATAGTTCTTTATTATACCCTACACACTACATCTTTATTCCATTCCACAAAATGAACACAATGAAGTCTAATCTGATTATAGAACGACAAAACGAGGATGGGTAGAAAAACTTATTAGATACCGGTTCCATGGTATCTAATAAGTTCTACCTACTATTGGATTTGAACCAATGACTCCCGCCGTATGAAAGCAATACTCTAACCACTGGGTTAAGTAGGTCATTTATCACCACAAAAAAGGTCTCCATCACTTCGATGGATTATAGGTAAAATAGGTTTTCTAAGCAATAGAAATCTTTTATCATGAAACGTAAACAGATCTTAGAGTTATCATGTGGAATTATGGGATAACCTTCTTGACAAAAAACTCTCTCTATGTTAAAATAGTTATAACAAGGGCTATAGCTCAGTTAGGTAGAGCACCTCGTTTACACGTGCGCCAATGCTTTTCAAGGGAGCCAATTATGCAATGACCATAATTTCTTTTTTTTTATAAGTTGATGTCTTACTCCGTAGATTCGAGAGAACAAGAGAAAAATAGCCTGACAAATATTTGGTTTGATCCAATTCAGGTGCGAATTCTGGTGCCAAATAAAAAAGAACCTGCCATTATAAGGTAAATGCTCATTCCATTCAATGCCAGGCATAATGAGTCTAAGGATCTCAAAAGAAGCTCTTTTCGTCCTATGAGCTTTGAGGTGTATGAAGTCTCATATTTGACTCTTGCAGCGGAGCGGTAGAGACTCCATTTCACTTAGGTTGATCTAGGCCGAAGGCAGACCTAAATACTAAATAAAGGTCACCCTTCTTTGAAACACTTTGGTATTGCTCCTAGATCAGGATACT